TCCTACAACTGGCGGAGTTACAGCAAGTTTTGGTATGTTGGGAGATATCATTATTGCTGAACCTAATGCCTACATTGCGTTTGCGGGTAAAAGAGTAATTGAACAAACATTGAAAAAGACAGTACCCGACGGTTCACAAGCGGCTGAGTATTTATTCCATAAGGGCTTATTCGACCCAATTGTACCACGTAATCCTTTCAAAGGTGTTCTGAATGAGTTATTTCAGCTACACGGTTTCCTTCCCTTGAACCAAGATTAAAAAAAAAAATTTCAAAAAGATTTAAATTATTCATTTTCAAATGGAAGTATAACATTAGCTTCAGTTATTTTTATTTGTAGCGAATACGCATTTAGTTCATTATAATGAAAAAAACAAAACTAAGAAGATAGTGTTTTCTTTGGAGACATCAGTTATAAGTTTAGTAAGAGTCAGAAGTTTTAGATAATGACTTTTTGGCCCGGATACTTTTTTTATTCTATCTCTCTTCCTGATTAGAAACAAGCATCCCTCTATCGACAAGATAAAAAAGAATTTCTTTATCCTTCCGAGAAATTAGGGAAATAAAAATGATTTTTTCCGTTCTTTTGACATATTCATTATTCATATATTATTCATATATAGAACAATAGAACAACGAAAAAGAGATAAAAAAATATATCGAAAAAATGAAAAGAAAATACTAAAGAAAAAGAAAGAAGAAATCTAAAATCAACTAAAGAAAATAGAAATATTCAAATAACAAATAAGAAGAATATAGAAGTTCTTTTTCTTTAGTGAGAACCCCCGGTTTTTCACTAGGAATCCCTGTTTGTTGGATAAGATTGGTTAAAATCGGAAACTCATAAGAAACTCTTTTCTATCTTTACCTTTCAAAACAAAAAAGGTGTTTTAAAAGGTAAAGATAGAAAGACGATGAAGATAAGGATGGGAGAAGAAGAATCCAATTTATTAAAGAAAGGGGATTCTCATACATATTCGTGTCGAAAGAGGAATAGGCATACTTCATTGAGTTCTACATTCGTTATTGATTATTAAAGACTTCATATTAATATTATCTTAATATTCTTTCTAATTTCTTTTTAATAGATTAATATTAATAATGAATAGATAGACTTATTAGAATATATCTTTATAATTAAAATTTATAATAGGTACAAATATGAAATTGAGGTACCCATTCTATGATAGATTTGAACTTTCCCTCTATTTTTGTTCCTTTAGTGGGCCTAGTCTTTCCGGCAATTGCAATGGCTTCTTTATCTCTTTATGTCCAAAGAAATAAGATTGTCTAAATAGGATGAAATCTCATCAATTTATTTCAACACTGGATCATCATACAGATACTTTTTTTAATGTAATATGGTAGGATATATGATATTTGGCCTTTCCGAAAACAAATGAAAGAGTTGTTTTGTTATGTATACCGATGCATAATATACGGCATTAATGCATGTATATGCGGTTATAGCTTAATCCATTAAATGATGAAATTCAAAATGATCAGCAAATCTTTTTTGAAAAATTTTTGAAATAGAAACTCAATGTATCTAACCAATTCTTCCTAATGGTTCCTGTCGGAATGCTGCTAGTTGATGAAAGTTACTTCGGGATCAAGCAATCAAAGTCAAGTCAAATCCATTTGGGTTATTCTCTCAATTCCAATCGAATGCAACTGGATCTAGTATAGTATGAACTGGCGATCAGAACATATATGGATAGAACTTATAACGGGGTCTCGAAAAACAAGTAATTTTTGCTGGGCCTGTATCCTTTTTTTAGGTTCACTAGGATTCTTAGTGGTTGGAACTTCCAGTTATCTTGGTAAAAATCTGATATCCGTATTTCCGTCTCAGCAAATCCTTTTTTTCCCACAAGGGATCGTGATGTCTTTCTATGGGATCGCAGGTCTATTCATTAGTTCTTATTTGTGGTGCACAATTTCATGGAATGTAGGTAGTGGTTATGACCGATTCGATAGAAAAGAAGGGATAATGTCCCTTTTTCGTTGGGGATTTCCTGGAAGAAATCGTCGGATCTTCCTTCGTTTCTTTCTGAAAGATATCCAATCAATCAGAATGGAGGTGAGAGAGGGTCTTTTTCCTCGTCGTGTCCTTTATATGGAAATCAAGGGTCAAGGAGCCATTCCCTTGACCCGTACTGATGAGGATTTGACTCCACGAGAAATTGAACAAAAAGCTGCCGAATTGGCCTATTTCTTGCGCGTACCCATTGAAGTCTTTTGAAATGAACTGAAGAATAAATCTCAGCATGAGAGAAGGAACTTAATACATCTAAAAAGTGGGAAGACGTATATGGAACAATAACTATTTTGTATACGCATACACATGGTGTCTGGCTTCACTCTTTAGACTAGTAAAAGGTCTAATAAGTAATAAGTAAATAAGTATAGATTCATCAAATATCTTAACATGTCTTTTGTTTTCGTAAAAAAGAATTCCTCTTTTTAGGCCTTTGAATTGATACCCTATCCCTGCGCTTCGGTTAGACAGTGAAATCTTTCAAATTCGAAATGGAAATAAAAGAATTAAAGAATCCGGTAGGGTTCGTCTTTAAATCCAAAATCTATTTGTTAGTTCAAATGGATTTTCGAGTCTTCATTGAAAGGAATAAATGAAAGGGAAATTGGTTACAATTTTCCTAATTGTGATCTCTGGAATATGGAAAGAATATTTACTCTTTTTTATTCGAAAAGAGCCTTTCTTGTATGTTCTATTCTAGATTCTAGATCCAAAGACTCAATTCTTACACAAAAACAAAAATAGGAAAAGATTCATAGGTTTGATACCTTATTCTTGTTAGAGTTATAGGCTCTTGTTATATAATTCGTATTTCATAGAAATCTCAGATAGAATCGACCAATGAAACAGGTTCATTAACAATTCACATCACGGATACAGAATGAAAAAAAAGAAAGCATTGGCTTCCCTCCCATATCTTGTGTCTATAATCTTTTTGCCCTGGTGGGTTTCTCTCTCATTTAAGAAATGTCTAGAAACTTGGGTTATTAATTGGTGGAATACTAGGCAATCCGAAATCCCTTTGAATGATATTCAAGAGAAAAATGTTCTAGAAAAATTTATGGAATTAGAAGAACTATTCCTGTTGGACGAGATGATAAAGGAGTACTCGGAGACACATATGCAAAGGCTTCGTATAGGAATGCACAAGGAAACAATACAATTGGTCCAAAGACAAAATGAATCTCATTTCCATATCATTTTGCATTTCTCTACAAATCTAATCTGTTTCGCTATTCTAAGTGGTTATTTTTTTCTGGGTAATGAAGAACTTTTAATTTTAAATTCTTGGATTCAGGAATTTCTCTATAACTTAAGTGATACAATCAAAGCTTTTTCAATTCTTTTAGTTACTGATTTATGGATCGGATTTCACTCGACCCATGGTTGGGAACTAATGATTGGTTCGATCTACAATGATTTTGGATTGGCTCAGAATGATCAGATTATATCTGGTCTTGTTTCCACTTTTCCAGTGATTCTAGATACAATTGTGAAATATTGGATCTTCCATTTTTTAAATCGTGTATCTCCTTCGCTTGTAGTAATTTATCATTCAATGAATGAATAATTCATTAGATCTTTTGATATCAATAAAATCAGAACCTTTCTTTGTGTATAAAGAAATCATTTTTCATCTTACTTATTCTTTATACTTCTACCTTTTGAATTCAAGGTATTCATACTATATTCTACTAGTACAATTCTTTCAGTATAATCAATACAATGGCAAACTTGTGGATAGGTAATTCTACTAGCTACCTATCAAATTTATTGTAGAAATTCCGGGGATCAATGATTGGACCATGCAAAATAGAAAGACTTTTTCTTGGGTAAAAGAACAGATGACTCGATCCATTTATGTATCAATCATGATATATGTAATAACTCGAGCATCTATTTCAAATGCATATCCCATTTTTGCGCAGCAGGTTTATGAAAATCCACGAGAAGCAACTGGTCGAATTGTATGTGCCAATTGCCATTTAGCTAATAAGCCCGTGGATATTGAAGTTCCGCAAGCTGTACTTCCTGATACTGTATTTGAAGCAGTTGTTCGAATTCCTTATGATATGCAACTGAAACAAGTTCTTGCTAATGGTAAAAAAGGGGCTTTGAATGTAGGAGCTGTTCTTATTTTACCCGAGGGATTCGAATTAGCCCCACCCGATCGTATTTCTCCCGAAATGAAAGAAAAGATGGGCAATCTTTCTTTTCAGTTTTATCGTCCTAATAAAAGAAATATTCTTGTGATAGGTCCTGTTCCCGGTCAGAAATATAGTGAAATCGTCTTTCCTATTCTTTCCCCCGACCCTGCTACGAAAAAAGACGTTCATTTCTTAAAATATCCCATATATGTAGGTGGGAACAGAGGAAGGGGTCAGATTTATCCTGATGGTAGCAAGAGTAACAATACAGTTTATAATGCTACATCTGCTGGTATAGTAAGTAGAATAGCACGTAAAGAAAAAAGGGGATATGAAATAACCATAGTTGATGCATCAGAAGGACGTCAAGTGGTTGATATTATACCTCCAGGACCAGAACTTCTTGTTTCAGAAGGTGAATCCATCAAGCTTGATCAACCATTAACAAGTAATCCAAATGTAGGAGGTTTTGGTCAGGGAGACACAGAAATAGTGCTTCAAGATCCATTACGAGTCCAAGGCCTTCTGTTCTTCTTGGCATCTGTGATTTTGGCACAAATCTTTTTGGTTCTGAAAAAGAAACAGTTTGAAAAGGTTCAGTTGTACGAAATGAATTTCTAGATCTAGAGATTCCTTAAAATAAAGTTGGTAAAAGTGCCAAATTCTTGTTGATTGATAGACTGATATATGATTCAAAAAATTCTATAAGTCTTTTCTTTGTTTTTTTTAGACTCTTTTACTCTTTTTTTATTTTGCGGGATGTCTGAAACTTATTACTTGTATACCATTACTAATGGTAGAAAATAAGTATAC